TCTTGGGTGAAAATAAAAATATTTTATTGAAAATATTTTATTAGATTATATATTATATAATAAAATAATAGAATTTCTGTAATATAAGTTTTTGAATTGTATATTGTATATTCAATAATGAATAATGTATTAATTATTATACATAATTAATATTAATTAGTTAATATTTATTATTAACTAGAGTAAATATCTAAGAATATATAATAATATTATAATAATATATAGAATAAATATATATATAATAGAAGATATAGAGCGGGTAGCGGGAATCGAACCCGCATCGTTAGCTTGGAAGGCTAGGGGTTATAGTCGACGTTGATTCATCATTTTTAACGTCTCTAATTCAAAACCGAACATGAAACTTTGGTTTCATTCGGCTCCTTTATGGAAAATTGAAGATTTGAACCAATTAAAAAAAAAATTCTATCCATAACATCTATGTTCGCTTTTTGCTTGAATACATTCAAAATGACTCGCTTTCTAGATGATCCCTCTAGAATAAGGTAATTCGAACAAAGAATAAGGCAATTCGAACAACCTTTCTAGTTACTTCGTTCTCTATTTCTGTTTGAAATTATCCTAAGGAAAAGGGTTTTGTTTCCACCGAGCTAAAATAATATTCGATGTCTCTAGTAAACTAAAGACATCGTTTACTAGCTAGTTTGCTTCAATTTCTTCGCTACATACAAATCAAAACAAAAATTGAAGATTTAGTTACGATTAGAAATTGACTTTTCTATCTTTATCCATGGATTCTGGACTCATACTCATTCAATTGGAAGTATCGATCCAATTTACAAATTTTGTTTCGCAATTTCATAATCCAAGTTTTCACTTTCTAAGTGACCTTTAAATAGAAATCCCGAGAATTTTTATTTTTCCTTGAATGTGTTATTGAAAGGTAAAGGATTAAATCCTTTTAAGAAATAAAGTTTTTGGTTGGAATATGAATCAAACCGAAAGACCCCTTAACCATTAAGGGGGTTAATAGAACGAATCACACTTTTACCACTAAACTATACCCGCTACAATGTGATTATTATATACAAATGGTCTTTTTGTCGAACAGGGGAATTCAGCGTAATCAAGAAAGGATCCTAAAAGAATCCTAAAAATTAGACTGGTAATGTTTTTAGTGGGGTTTTATTTTAGATTCGAAAGTGTTGATCATACGGTTCGCCAAAATCGACGAAATCATAATACAAAAATTGATTGTGTAAGGTTTTATTTTTTTATTGAAAATGGGTATTCAAGTAAGTCAATAAATAAGCAAGGAAAAATAATATAATAATATAAAATAATAGTATCATTTTAGATTATTATATATAATATCATAAGAATAATATATATAATATAATAAGAACGGAAATATTCCTTACTTTTTTTTTTAATCTTTACTATTTCAAATTCAAATCAGATAAATTTAGCTAGAATTCGTTGAAACAAAAAACAAAAAAGGCCCGGCTGGGTATTGACCAGGCCAGGCCATGGAAATCAAAAGTCACTTCTAACAAAATCAAAGCAAGGAGGTCTTCTTTCTTTCTATTGGATTTTTAGAGCATATAAATAATTCTTTATTATATAATTAAATTAATTTTAAAATTAAATTAATTTTAAATTATATTATTATTAACTTTAACTATAATAAAGAAAGAGAAAGAAAGATTCGTACTTAATGTGTAAGATACTAATTATATTTTTCAATTGGGAGAGATGGCTGAGTGGACGAAAGCGGCGGATTGCTAATCCGTTGTACGAGTTATTCGTACCGAGGGTTCGAATCCCTCTCTTTCCGTTTCCGTTGATGACTTGATATTTTATTTTTCTTTTAAATTTTAAATTTAGCAAACCCCTTTTTCTTTTTTTCTAGTTAAAGTTACACACGTGAAATAGATAATTAAGAAAATTTGAAAAGCAAGAAATACGAAAAAACTTTTTTTATTCTTCACGTCCAGGATTACGTCCCGGATCATTGGATAGGAATCCAAAGATGAAGAGAGAAACAAAGAATATTACCACTGTGTAAACGAAAAGTTTGAGAGTAAGCATTACACAACCTCCAAGAGCATTTTTTGAAAAAAAAAATAGAAAAGAGAATAGATCCTTTTTATATCACATATCCTATTTTGACACCAAGAAATGAAGTATTTTCTAGAAATGGAAAAGAATATTCAGAACTTCATTTGTAATTTGTAATAAGAATCTTTGATTACCGAAAACGACTTCCATACCCAAATTAGGGGGGCCCTAACCCTATACTATACCCTAACCTTATTATAGGGATAGGGGTTATAAAGTCTTTCACTAGACAAAATTCAGAATGGGGATCAGAATGGGGAAATGAGGGGAGCCGGATTTATCGCGGCTATACAATGGCCAAGAATTTCACTCTTTGAATCGAAGGTTCATACTGTACGACTTATTTGATCTTATCAATTGTTATAATTTTTTCTCGAATAAATCATGAATTTTCTAGGATAGTATTAAAGATCTTATCGAAAACTTACAGCAGCTTGCCAAACAAAGGCTAAAAGAAAAAAGAACAGGGGTATGACTGGCATGACATCTACGATTGGATTCAAAAAAGCATAGGCTTCGGGCAATTTGGCGAAGAAAATACTACTCGGATAAAGGACGTAATTAAGACAGATCAAACTAAAGATATTAAGCATAACAGACATTTTGTTATTGGAGATAATTTCATTTTGATTGAGTTATTGATATAAGGAAAAATGAAGAAAGTAAGGTACACAAACAATCTTTCTTTTTCGTTGAACCTGGCCAATCAAAAATCCTCCAATTCTCAAAGGAGAATAGAAGAAATCATACTTTCATACAATATCTTAATTGAATTATATGTAATGATCAATAAATTGAGTTGAATTCTATATCTACACGTGTTAAAATCCTAGCACGAATCTAGAATCTATTTTATAAAGATTTTATATATTTTAGATATATATAAATAATTGAACTGGAATTGACGAACACTTAATACCAATATTATTCTTTATTATTAGTAGTGTCGAATAAAAATCTAAATGGGGCGTCGCCAAGTGGTAAGGCAACGGGTTTTGGTCCCGCTATTCGGAGGTTCGAATCCTTCCGTCCCAGAGCATATCCACTTTATCTTTATCCGAATAAAGATTTGTTTTTTAAACAACGTTTTGTTCTTTATTTAAAGGTTTAATATTGGATAGAATACGAGTCTTCTTTTTTGTCTTATTTTGACTCATTCGTTTCTTAATCTCAGGTTTTCATAAAAGGAACTACAAATAACATTCAGATGTAACTGAATCTATTTTTGATCTATGTAAGATGGAACATAAAGCACGACACACGAGTTTGAATTAAAAAAAATACTAAAATACATATAAAACGAGGAAGGGTCCAGCTTCTATGTATGTACTGTTATCCGATTTCAGTGACAACAGTCTTTCTATTTTTGTGAAAAAGAATTGACACCTCTAAAATGTTAAGATTAACAAATTTAACATAGAATTAGAATAGCCATAACAATAGCGATCTATCTGATAGATATGAAAACCCCCTCTTCGTTCATTTGATTGAGAAAATTAGAATCAAAACGATAAGAATCTCGCCTTTTCCCTTACATTATCCCTTTTTATTTATCTCACTAAAAAAAAAAATGAATTTATTTTCGGTGTTCGATCTATTTATCTTATATGTATAGAATATGTATAGAAGATAAAAGGTCTAGATTACTATATCTCTGTACCTACTGAACCAATGACTATTCATGATTCTATACTTGAATCAATTCCATACTGGTTCCAAATTAGAGGAATGTTATGGTTAAACTTCGTTTAAAACGATGTGGTAGAAAGCAACGTGCGACTTGAAGGACACGATCCGGTGTGGATTCTTACATCCACCATTTTATATTAGGAATGGAGGTGCTCTTGGCTCGACATCGTTTTTCTATTCTACTGGAACCCTTTATTTTTTGTGGGGTTGTAAAAATAGTTCATGATGTAGCTCGAGTAGAAAGTATTGATTCATTTCTTGGGGGCAAGGATCTAGGGTTAATGCTAATCAATAAATTAGAACAACTTCGTAAGTATATTTTCGATAGAAAAATTGAAAGGATCTGAGTCAAGCAAGTTTTGAATTCAAAACATAAATTTGCTGGAATTGCTAAAACTCTTTCGATCCACAGTGTATCGATCGGTATGATTCTTTAATAGAAAAGAAAGAAAAATAACAAAAGGGGTATGTTGCTACCATTTTGAAACGATTATGAAGCACCGAAGTAATGTCTAAACCCAATGATTTAAAACAAAGATAAAGGATCCCAGAACAAGGAAAGACCACTTCAATTGTCTCAATAACTGGATCCGACTAAAGAATCCAAATAGATTGTAAACGAGACAAAAAAGGGGAGGTTAAAGACCGCTCAATATCAACAAAAAAATTGCTTAAAAATATTTCTTTGAGCTATTTGAGAATTATCGAACTTGAGTTATGAGTCCAAATGATTTTTGATTTTTCAGTAAGGAAGAAAAAAAAATGAATATGAGTTAAATCATAATCTAATTTATTTTATCCCTACCTTTGCTTTGCTATTTATTAGAATTTTATTCCTAGCCAAAACTTTGAATCATTTTGTCTCGAGCCGTACGAGGAGAAAACTTCCTATACGTTTCTAGGGGGGGTTCTTTTTCATTTGCATCTATCCCAATGAGCCATCTATCGAATCGTTGCAATTGATGTTAGATCCCGAAGAGAAGGAAGAGATCTTCGGAGAGTAGGTTTTTATGATCCGATCAAGAATCAAACTTATTTAAATGTTCCCGCTATTCTATATTTCCTTGAAAAAGGTGCTCAGCCTACAGGAACTGTTCAGGATCTTTTAAAGAAGGCAGAGATTTTTAACGAACTTTCCTCTAATCAAACGAAATTCAATTAAATATTAAATTAAGGAAATCAAAAAAAAAAGGCAGGAGATTCTTATATAATTTGGTATAATTTTGTATATCTTTTACTTTTATAGACTATACCAACTATGTACTATACCAACTATGTTTTTTTTTTTATTTTCTGGCTCTAGTCGTATCTATTTATCATTACTTTTATAGAATTCCATGTTCTATAACGAAAAACCTTATTTGATTTATACTAACTAAAAAAAATAGAAAATTATTGCATTACTTGCAATCGGGCGGTTTTTATTTGAATTCTAATACTCAGTAACAAACAAGGATTCAAAGTTCCGTATTCAACTTATATTTATATTGACTAAATACACTATTGATTGCATAAATGCTATAGTTTTTCTGCTTCTTATTCCTAAGTTTAGTTTTAGTTTAGTTCCCATATAAATTTTTTGGATCTATGTAGTGCCAATCCAACACAAGTCCTTATTTTGTGACTATTATTTCCATTGCATTTCTTGTGTTTTTCCGTTTTTAACTTTTATATTGACAACAGCGTACCGAACAAATATAATTCATCGTGATAAGACGATCTATTTATTTTGATTCTGATTGTATCTACATACCCTTTGATTATATATTAAAAATATTCTAAATTAGAATTCTATTTTATTTCATATTTTGATTCTATTCGGGTTGCTAACTCAACGGTAGAGTATTCGGCTTTTAAGTGCGGCTGGGATTTTTTACACATTTGGATGAAGCGAGGGATTCGTCCATACTATCGGTAAAGTTTCGAAGACCACGACTGATCCTGAAAGGGAATGAATGGAAAAAATAGCATGTCGTATCAATTAAGAATTCTGAAAATTTTTTATTCCGCCTAGATTGGTATAAAATCTTGGTTAAATTATTGGAAGGGAGCAAAAAGAATTCAATTGAAAGTTAAAGTTGGGTCAAATGAATAAATGGATAGAGCCCTATGGCTTCAATTAATTTCATTTTTATTATATTATAGGAAAAGAAAAAGCAACGAGCTTCCATTCTTGATTTGAATGATTACCCGATCTAATTAGACGTTAAAAATATATTAGTGCCTGGTACGGGAAGGACTTCTCTTATGAGTAGATTCTTGATTTTTTAATGAATCCTAAATATTCCCATTGTCCATTTCATAATGGAGATGTGTGTGTATAAGAAACAGTATATTGATAAAAAAATTTCCAAAATCAAAAGAGCGATTGAGTTGAAAAAATAAAGGATTTCTAACCATCTTGTTAGTCTATAACGAGCATAACCCGCTTTTGTATTTTAATGTAAAAAGAGAGGATAGAGAATCCGTTGATAAGTTCTGGATCCGAGGTATCTATTGGTATAATACCTTGTTTTGACTGTATCGCACTATGTATCATTTGATAAACTCTAAAATCCTCTACCTTTCGTTTAAATCGAATTTCAAATGGAGAAATTCCGAAGCTATTTAGAGCTAGATAGGTCTCAACAACAATACTTCTTATATCCGCTTATTTTTCAGGAATATATTTATGCACTTGTTCATGTAAATAGATCGATTTTGTTGCAAAATCAAAATATAAGTTATGAGAATAAATTCAGCTTACTAGTTGTGAAACGTTTAATTACTCGAATGTATCAACAGGACCATTTGATTTTTTTTTCTAATGATTGTAAACAAAATAAAATTTTTGGATGCAACAATAATTTTTATTCTCAAGTAATGTCAGAGGGATTTTCAGTCATTATGGAAATTCCATTTTCTCGAAGATTAATATCTTCCCTAAAAAATAAAGGGGTAGTTAAATCCAATAATTTCCGATCAATTCATTCAATATTTTCTTTCTTAGAAGACCAATTTTCACATTTAAATTATGTGTTAGATATACTAATACCTTACCCAGCCCATCTGGAAATATTGGTTCAAACTCTTCGCTACTTGATAGAAGATCCTTCTTCTTTGCATTTATTAAGATTCTTTCTTAACGAGTATCATAATTGGAATAGTCTTATTACTTCAAAGAAAGCTTTTTTAAATTCAAAAACAAATCAAAGACTGTTTTTTTTCCTATATAATTTTCATGTATGTGAATACGAATCCATCTTTGTCTTTCTCCGTAATCAATCTTCTTATTTACGATCAACATCTTCTGGAGCCCTTCTTGCACGAATATATTTCTATAGAAAAATAGAGCATCTTGTAGAAGTTTTTCCCAGGCCTTTTCAAGTCAGTCTATGGTTATTTAAGGATCCTTTCATGCATTATGTTAGGTATCAAGGAAAATCGATTCTTGCATCAAAAGGAACGTCTCTTTTGATAACTAAATGGAAATCTTTTTTTGTAAATTTCTGTCAATGTTATTTTTACCTGTGGTCTCAACCAGGAAGGATTCATATAAACCAATTATCCAACCATTCGGTTGACTTTATGGGTTATCGTTCAGGTGTGCGGCTAAAGCCTTCAATGATACGTAGTCAAATGCTACAAAATTCATTTCTAATTGATAATACTATTACGAAGTTTGATATTATTGTTCCAATTATGCCAATCATTAGATCATTGGCTAAAGCGAAATTTTGTAACGTATTAGGG